CCGGGGCCTGGCCATCCTTCGTTTGCGGTTGACCTTTCGGCTTTGTCCGTCGACAGCTGAATGTTTCGATCTGGTTCGATTCATGATCGCATCTGCAAACGTTTTTCCCGTGGGCCGACGCCCTCCCCCCAGTCCAGGCATTGATCTATATCACTTCAGAAGACAAAAGGATAGTTCAATACTTCCCTTCTCCTTGATGAGTCGAAGTGGGTTCCAACCTTGCCTTGCCGCGCTGACTCTTTTTTCTCAGCAAGCTACGGCTCGAAAGCCTACGCTTGCTGACTGAAAATGCGTATATAGAGATCCGGCTAAGGGTAAGGCAATCCGGCTTCTTCCTTGATCAAGCGAGAAAACTACAAGCGCTAACGCGCGTGTAGGCGCCTACGCTTGCTCCTCTCAGAGATGGAATTGGTACGGCTCTAACTATTCCGTTAGGTGGGTGGGGCTGCTTCTCATCTTCTTCCATTCCCGATAACTGGTCCCTGTGTTCGAGATGAGACCGGGCAGGCTTGTCCCAAATACAACTCCAAGATAGATGGGATTACCAGCTTATATTTCCTCGCCGCAGCGGGAAGGAAGAACTCCTCAATCTGGGCATCCACTTCCAGCCGTGGCAGCTAGAGCTGCTCAAATAAATCTCTACTTGATCCGGGGTCTCAATCCTATCATCACTACAGAGGCGATACGCCACCGAGGGCAGCACTAACCGTGCTGGAACGAGGCTTTTTTCTTTTTTTGCGACTGACCGCGGGAAGAAAGCCGAAAACGTTATCGAAAGTGGCATTTGGAAGTGTTAGTATATCCGGATGATATCAAACTAGAGTAACGATTTCCCGAGTCAGTCACTAGAAGCCATAAACATTGCTCTTTGGAGAGTAGGACCAGCATGGATGTTGCCTAATGGAATTCGTTTATACGCAACAGTTTCATTTCCTAAAAGCAGTTTTATGTTCATTATCTGGGCGTACTAGTATCTGCTAATTATAACCATAAAAAAAACCATAAAATATGGACATGACTTCTGATCCATTAACGGATGGTTGAGGTCCATCTGTCATTGGGAGAGGAGAATGATGCCTGATTGCGTGTCTATTAAGATCTATAAAATCTATAAACAAACTAATCTTACCATTCTTTTTGCTCTTAGCTGCATTAATTAATTGGGAATTGGCAGTTGCCATTCCTCGCTCCTCTCCCTTCGGTCGAGTGGCTTTCGCTCCTTCTTTGCATCAGTTACCTTTCAAGGCTTTGGCGCTTTTGTCAAAAAGTCCTAAGACCGGGCGCATCTAGAGAGATAAGCGGAGTAAGAGTCTAAAGACTGTTCCCAATAACAAGAGTCAGTCTTAGAGAAAGAAGTTTCTTAACAACTCACTAGCATCCTCCTCTGGGCATCTATCTAATTGATAGAAAAAGCAAAGTAAGGCCCAGTTACAAATGTCCTTTTTGAGTCATGAGCCGAAACTAAAAAAAAAGGGCAGTCATGACGATTAATCTTTCCAGACAAGATAAGGTAAAAAGGTATTTATCCCAGTTGTTCAGGACTTCTCCGGGAGCGAGAAAAGGGAAAGCGCTAACGCGCGTGTAGGCGCCGTAGCTTGCTTTCTTGCTCGCTCCGGCTTTTAGCCTACGCTTGCTGGTTGACGAAGAAGAGGCTCTTTCGGGCAGCCATCTCCTACGGGTTCATGAGCAGCAACGAAGTTAGTCTCCCCTCCATACCATTCATACCATTAGGGAATTCTCTTTCAAGCAGGCAAGTAGTCCACAGCTGGTGAGGGCCAGTCTTCCACCTTGGGGATTACACCCAAAAGCCTCAGCAATTGCAGTTCCTTATAACTATTATATTTCTATCTTTCTCACGTCTTTAAAGTCCTTCCCCATAGCGATCATGCCCCACTCCGGCTATTCTGCTTTTATTTTAGGAATAACGAGGAATGGAATGTGCTTTCCAATGCGTGTGTGGTAAGCATGAGCCTTACCATGGATAGGTGATTCTTTCCGCAAGTTGAAAACCTTCAAAGAGTTGGGACGATTCCCGCGCTGATTATTCGACTCACCCGCTTCCTTTATTTCTTTTTTCTGTGGCAAGGCAGACAGCCACAGATCAAGTTCCGTAAATAGAGAATCGGGCTTCGTGCCACTACTATTTGTTCGACTACTTGACGCGATCGGTCCATTACGTTGTTCCAACAGTAAGTACCCGCTTTGAACTGGTCACGGCTTCTTCCTTTCGAGCCACGTACGCCCCTGGTCTTCTCCTTCCTCTTTCAACGACATTTCGACCTGGTTCTCCACCATTTGAAAAACAAGGCTGAAAGGGTCACAAGAAGAAGGAGACTTGGGGGCGGATGTCTCCCAAGCGCCTCGAATCAATGGTAAAGTATCCTAGAAGTCTTTCTTTCATACGGCGGTTATCCGGCAATTAATTGTCCGAAAAAAGAGAGACTTCAGTCGGATAGTTCTTGCATTCTTCACTCGCTCTGGCCATCAGTCTGTGGGTGGTTCAGAAGGTTTGGGAAAATCTTCCTATTTCGAGAGCCGATATGACTAGGATTTTTATGTAGATATGTAAGGCTTTCCTCTCTCTTCCAGGATCCCTCTCGCTGTGATGCTGCTTCCCGAGGAAGCGAGAAAAGGGAAAGCGCGCGAGCGCGCTCCTTCGAGCCTACGCTTGCTGGGGGGCAAAGCCCGTTCATACTTTTTTCCAAACCTCCTACATATGCTACCGCTGCTGCAAGACCTCTTCTTCCCCGAGCCGCCGATAGGCCAGTGAAAGCCTTTCGTCCACAGCATCTAACTGAGCTGACCCGCCTTAGTCGCCCAGATCCACTCATTGACTTAAGCACCTGAGATGAGAAAGCATATTACGTACTTGAACCTAACAAGGGAAGTCACCTTCTATTCGGGCGAAGGAAGATTCATCCATTCGATCTCGCCTGAAGAAGAGCAAAAAGAAGAAGCAGGAGGAGCGAGAAAACGGAAAGCGCGCTAGCGCGTGTAGGCGCCTACGCTTGCTGGGAAAGGTGTCGTGCGTCCTGGAGTAGAAAGACTTTATGGAACCGACACTTCTCAGACCATCAGATAGTTGACTTTAGGCGTCTCGGGAAGCCTTTTTCTTAAAAGAGTTTCTGCGACCGGTGAGAAACCTATCTACAGGACGACTTTCGGGGTTAAAGGAAGACCTTTCTCTTTCATATTGAGTTCTCAGAGGTGCGGAATGTCAAAGGTCAGTTTCAATCTTGTATTGTGGGTGGAAAGAAAGTGAAAAAGAAAAAGAAAAGGCTTCGAGGATCTAGTTTCCACCGAAAGCGGTTTATCCTTTGTAGGTTCCTGGGGTGAGACCTTTAGATCTTTGGCTAGTATGCGCGAATTGACTCTTTCCCTTTGGTGGTGTACAGTTGTGGTTTTGGAATCAATCTTTCTAGAGTAGAGTAGTCTCCCGACCGAAATCGACAATTTACATAAAAGAAGAAAGCTGGTAACGTAGGTCGATCCTAGCGTAGATAAATGCTATCGGACTTGAATGATCGAATCGATTCCAGCGAGAAAACGGAAAGCGCGCGAGCGCGCTCCTTCGAGCCGTAGCTTGCTTTGTCGGGATTGGGTTAGTGTTCAATCTACTGATCTTTGGTAGAAGAGAGAAAAAAAGTAAGCGAGAAAACGGAAAGCGCGCGAGCGCGCTCCTTCGAGCCTACGCTTGCTCCCGTACGGTATCCCCATTAGTTGATATAAGGTGAACGTAGCCAGATCATGAAGATTGAAGGCGGGATATGGATGGAATCGAGAGGGAAGAAAGAGTCCGGTGTGTGTGGGAGCTTGTGAGCGTGAATCCTCTCAGTTCCCGACATGCTCTGGACACTGACGACGACCTGATTGCCTGTAGAGGGGGTGACCAAGCAAGCGTAGGCTACGGCTCGAAGGAGCGCGCCTTAGCGCTTTCCCTTTTCTCGCTTGGTTGAGAGGTCGCCCTAAGGTTACGATCCGTTGGGTTGGGAAACCAACCTGGATCCAATTTCCTCCAAGAGCCCTACCAGGAGATAAAGTTGAAAACAACTGAGATCGGATCTCTCACGGAAATGGTGAGGCCCCAATATGTTTTTCTTGTACCACACAAACGAAAAAAGGAAATCTTAACATGATGTTTTCTAAAAAAGATGTGAATTTCAGTAATTGGGATAGAATCACCAGCAGGATGTATTCTTCTAAATCAACAGCTATTATTGATGACTTCTTCCATTCCGTGGCAGCCCATCTTTTGCTAATGCTCTTTTCAAAGAGCTCTAGTCTGTTCGCAAAAGTTCCACTTCTTAAAAAACTCCCTTTAAGGGTGAGTCTTTTTTTTAAAGTGTGTGGAACTATTCTTTTCTACAAACTGCTCTTTTCCTCCGGCTATCTCCTTATGGATGAGCTGGGAAGAGCAGTTGCCCAATTTTACCCCACATCTGCGGGAATGTCTAGTTATGGTGGATCAAGTATGCCCCCTGGCCCTTCGGGCCACACTTCATGGTTCCTTGCTAGTGCAGATGAGTACCAGGCCGAGGGAAGAAGAGGCCGAATCATTATATTCTCTGTCCACCATCGAAAAACTTCCATCCCTTAGTAATGAGGGGTATGAAGTGGAACAGCCCCGCCCAGACCTGTGGGCACAACGAAAAGAACTGACGATCCGCCTGGATGCCTTTCTTTCATCCTATAATAAACGTGCCGTCAATGGCCATTACCTAGTAACGATACGTGAGGAGCGAGAAAACTACAAGCTAGCTAGCGCGTGTAGGCGCCTACGCTTGCTGCTTCCGAGGAAGAGCTCAATCGCATTAAAAATGCGATCGAGACTGTATCTTCTCGTGAAGGAGCCGCTCGCCCCACTTCAGCCCAGAAGGCGGCTAAAGCTTGACTCACCCTCCTCAAAGAAGGAGGGAGCCAATCGACCAAATGAGAGGGCCATTTATTTGACAGGCATGGGATTAGGTTCGGGGGGATAAGCAGAGCCAAGGCCCAACTAA